TAAATCATTTTTCATTCAGCCATTGAGTGATAAATCAATACAAGTGCCGGGGATATACGATTTAAATAATGGAAGATACCATATTTCAAAATTGTATCTATAATAACTGGAAAAGTGGAAGAAAGAACAGATATAATTTGATCGTTATGATCAAATCCAAAATCGTTGTAGATAGAGTCAATCATTAGTTCCCAACCGTGGGGCGAATGGAATCCGATACATAAATCAGTTACTAAAAGAATGGAAAAAGCTTTTATTGTATCGTTTAAATTATATAAGAATTCCTGAACCCGAGAGTTAAGAATAACAAGCTCGTCATTAACCAGAATAGAATAAACACTTAGAATAATGAAAGACATTATGTTTATTGAGAAGTTCAAAATCGTATTCATATGGTCTTGGTTATACATCTTGATTAATTGAACCGTTTCTTTGTGGATTCCTATATGAAGCTTTTGTATATGTGTTTCTGAAGATTCATTTATCATTTCGTCCAACAGGAGTAGTCTCTCTAATTCTATGAATTTTTCTAGAATACCATTTTTTGGAATATCATTCAACAGGGTTTCAGATTGTCTCTTATTCCACCAATTAATAGACCATGATTCCATACTTTTTTTAAATGAGAGAGAGCTCCACCAGGTAAAAAATATTAAAAATACTAAAGATATCAGAGATAGAATGCGAATAAAGACTTTATTTTTTTTCATTTCATGAATTGTTAAGGAATCCACCTCACAACTCTACACGCTCGAATATTTTGATTCTATTACGTACAAAGTATTTGGTTTTTGTTAGGCTTTTAATCTATAAAGAATACAGAAATAGAATCAAAGTTCCTCTCAACAAATGAAGACGAAATAATAATAAAAAAATAACAATTCTTCATTTCATTTCAATTGGTACACGCAAGAAAGAGGCCAATTCCGCGACTTTTTGTTCAATTTCTCGTGGAGTCAAATTCTCATCAATATGAATTAATGGAATAGACCCCTGTCCCCTGATTTCCATATAAAGGAAAAAGACAATACGAGTATAAATACCTTCTTTAACTTCGATTCGTATGGCCTGAATATCCTCCATAAGGAATCGGAGAAAGATACGACGATTTTTTCCGGGAAATCCCCAACGAAAAATACAAACTGTTCCTTCTTTTCTATCGAATCTATCATAACCACTACCTATATTCCACGAAATTATGCACCACAAATAGGAACTAATAAAGAGACCTGCTATCCCATAGAAGGACACCACGATTCCTTGTGGAAAAAAAAGGATTTGTTGATATGGAAATAAAGATCTAAAATTACTATCTAGATAACTACAAATTCCAACCACTAATAATCCTAACGAACCTAAAAAAAGGATAAAGGCCCAGTATAAATTAATTATTTTTCGGGAGCCTGTTATAAGTTCTATCCATATACGGTCTGATCGCCAATTCATACTAGATTGAGTTGCATTTTATTGGAATTGATAGAATAATCCCAATTTGACTTTCCTATTTTTGTTTTGTTTACGAAGTAACGCTCATCAACTAGCACTTTTATTATATGAACCTTCACAAAAATGGCATCTCATCTTATTCTAGATATTTACATATAACCATATGACCTCACCCCCCATTTCATAACTTCGTATCTAGTTGAGTTGAAAATAGCTAGAATTCGTTAGCGTTCGTTCATTTATGTTCGTGGGAAGTCACATCTTCTACCCTATTTCACTAATTTTAACTTATATTATTCGTATTTGTGTTATAATACAAGTTACTTATTAAAACAATGAATGATATTTTGTCCCGGCGAATTTAAACAATCTTGTTTTTTTGTACATGAAGAAATAAAGAAGCCATTGCAAATGCTGGAATTACTAGGCCCACTAAGGGGACAAAAATAGAGGGTAAATTTAGAATTGTCATATTATTGTTACATTAATTGTTACGTTGTTAGAAAATAGGGACATCTTATATTATAATTATAAATAATATTCTAAAAATTCGAATTCGTTCGTATATTCTAATCTTATTTAATATTCTTATACTTTTATACTAAGTATATCGAATAACCGACTAACTGAAGAATTTAATAAATAGCCTTATTCATATAGTTTATGTAGAAATATGTATATGTATGATAATCGATTTTTGTAGTCTTTATTTCTTCTTTTTTTAAAGAAGGGATTTATTCATTTATTAATTACCGAAAGATTCGTTCGAATCCGATCCAACCGGGATTCTTAGTAAAACGAAAAGTTCAGGAAGATAGATATAGAATAGATAATAAGAATAGATAATATCTATAATATAAAGATTCATATTTCTATTTGAATTATACATAATACTATACTATAAGAAAAGAACATGAAATGTTTTTTATTTATCCCGCCTGTTCTCGCGTAAGGAATAAATTTTTTATCTTGCTGATTATTACTTTAAAATTAAAAAAAAAAAAATAACTATTTGAGTGAATTTGAATTCCAAGGAAAGAAAGTGTGGAGTTTC